AATAATTGAAATTCAATTTCTTGATCTGTATCTTCAATTTTTGGAAACTTATGAAGTTCTTCCATCAAGCCTTGATCAATGAACCTACAAAATCCGTCAAATTGTATCTGACTAAACCCTGGTATTGTATACATTCCCTCATTTCCATCCCGGAACATCTTAAGTTTTCCGTTTATCGAAAAAATCCAACTATTGGCTCACTCTTCGTTGAACCATATAGATTGATCTAGCAACGATGGAATGTATATTTTGCTCATTTGAACAACATGAAATTTTATCCAACCCCATATACATATATATATGTACTAAATACGTATGAACGGAGGAATAAAAAAAAATGTGACTCAAATTCGAATTTGCGACAGATACAAATGGAAATGAATTGATAAAACATTCCTGGAAACAAAATTCTGCCACTTAGACTTATGGAGTCTTGTATAGAATATCAAAATAGATCCAATTTCTACTTTATGATATTACGACCAGATTGGGTACCATAAATGGATTCGGAATTGAATCTGTTCTCTATGAGTGAGATAAAGACAGAATAATCAGGAACCGTCTAGAGTTGACTTTGATTTTAGCACTTAATTTATTTCATCGATTCCGTTGTTCAAAAAATGATTCGCAGAGAGAAAAGATATTTCTACCCATTTGTTAATTAGTAGAATACGATTGAAGTGCGTAAGAGAAGTCATATTTATTAAGTACATGCAGATATAACTATCTAGCTATCCGTATATCCCATCTTTTATCGAAGTTCCCTTGAGGCAACATAGGTCGTGCTATATCCAAATTTCGATTTTATATTCAATATATTCAATGAAAAATGCAAGCACGACGATTTCCTAATAGGAATATGTAGATAAGATACCTGACTAGGTATCCGTGTAAGAATTTCTGTTCTGGGGTTTACATATACACATAATTGTTGTTATAATTGAAATTGAAAAGGATTAATTATGGAAAAGAATTGAGACTGATTAGTCGTATATCAATTTGATCTCCTTATGTCATTAAGGAAACCAAATTGGAGATCAAAATCCAAGAACCATTCATGAATTCACAGTCATTAATGCTTCCAACTTGCTCTGAATTTTGGATTCTGTGACTGGAAATCCATTTTTCTCTTTCAATAGAAAAAAAGGGGAAAGCTTTTATTTAGGTGTTGTGTGTTTTGAAATACAATCAATCTAAGAGAACAACAGGACCCAATCAAAAAAAAGAAATGGTTCAGCAATTCCCCAGAATATTTCCATCTATATCTATTTTGTATCGTTTTGGCGGCATGGCCGAGTGGTAAGGCGGGGGACTGCAAATCCTTTCTCCCCAGTTCAAATCCGGGTGTCGCCTGATTAACAAAAGACTCGGAATTTCTTACCCTACTAAACTAATAGAACTCACAAAATTCTTGCCTGGCAGAAGCAGAGGTAAGGGGCGGGGACTGTCGATACCCAATTTTAAGAATCGGGGGGTTGACTTTCAATTATTTCTTCAAAAATCGGGGTGTGACCCAAACCTGTACCATACCAATATGAATTACCAATATAAATAAAGAAATACTCACTTAATTACGGATTCCTGATGCGTTCAGGCCATTGATTTGATTTATCAATCGAATCAAATCCATAGTAAGATTCAATTGTGAGATTCAGAACTACGAAAGTCAGGGACCGTAAATCCGTGTATCCAAAGGAAGGTTCCTAAGAGACTGTAAATCCTTGCTCCTAGGATCCAAGAAGGGGTTATAGGAAGGACTATAAATACTTCCTAATTACCTTACCCTACTAGTGTTTACTGACTGAGTCTTGAAGTAGATTGGGTAGGCTGGTGGGGAATCCAATTAGGAGTTGTGGAAAGAACTGAAGATACTTTGTATCCATACAAACTCATGAGAGTCTCTGAGTGCTCAGGTTTTCAATTAATATTGTATGGGTGATTGACTTTTATAGAATAAAAGTGGAAAAAAGTGCTTTCGTTGGGGTAACCCCGCCAAGAATGTAATAGGGTGTCTTCCAATTGTTTCACATTTCACAGAAGTAGAGACAGTAAGGCTTAGATGGGAAATTAGGAGTATGTGATATATAGTTATATATCTTGATGGTATATTTTATTTTCTGCTTTTTGTTTATGAAAGGCAACAATAGGTCTTACTATTCCTACATATTCCATTAGTCACATTCCCTTGAGACTTCCAAGGGGCAACTGTGTATCTTGCTTGTACTTAGTGCTTTCCGATTCCACCAGAAATCATATAGGGACTTGTTACGGGTGTATTCATTGGATTGGTTCATCAAAAACGTTAGGTCAAAATCCCATTTTGACTCTGCACCATTGATTCCACTATTATTAGTGATCAAGAATGGAATAATTCCTTCATATTCATAGAGATAGGGGACACGATTCACATGGATATAGTAAGTCTCGCTTGGGCTGCTTTAATGGTAGTCTTTACATTTTCCCTTTCACTCGTAGTATGGGGAAGAAGTGGACTCTAGGG